AGGTCATTTATCATCACAAAGAGAAAGAAATGGGACCCAGCACATCGATGGATTATAAATGGAATATGACTTCTAAGCAATATGAATCCTTGGCATGAAACAGATCAGAGAGCTATCATGTCGGATCATGGAATATTCATCTTGACAAGAAATTATCTACATGATAAAATATCTATCACAAGCACAAGGGCTATAGCTCAGTTAGGTAGAGCACCTCGTTTACACGCGCGCCAATGTTTTTCAGGGGAGTCCACCATGCAATCAACAAAATGGATCTTATCGAGAAATCGATGTCTTACTCCATGGATTCGAGGGAACAAGAGAACAATAGCCTGACAAATATTTGGTTAGGTCCTATTCGGGTGCCAATTTAGGCCCCAAATAGAACCTATCATTGATTTGATAATTGATAAGGTGAATACCCAGCCCATTCAATGCTAGGCTTAATGAGTATAAGGACCTCAAAAAAAATCTCTTTTCGTCCTATGAACTTTAAGGTGTATGAAGTTTCATATTTGACTCTTTGAACAGAGCGATAGAGACTCCATTTAACTTAGGTTGATCTAGGCCGAAGGCAGACCTACGTCAAGGTAACCCTTCTTTGAAACACTTTGGTATTGCTCCCGGATCAGAATCAAAATAATGAATCAGAGCACATGGAGCCATCTCGTTATCTTTCTGTCAAGAAAAAATATGGCGGACTCGCTGATATTTATATCAGTTGATGAAAGAGCCCAATGCAAAAAAAAAAAATGCATGTTGGGTCTTTGAAACAGTTCGAATCATTTCGATAATAATAAGTTTGATCTGTTTTCCCGAGAAGGTCTACGGTTCGAGTCCGTATAGCCCTAATAAGCTAGAATATTAGAATCTTCTAATTAATATTAGAATCTATAATATTATTTTCTTATATTTTATTTAATTTATTATTTCGGAATATTTAGGAATATTTCATTTAATAAATTTAATAAAATAATAAAATCAGAATTGAAAATATAAGAATAATTCTCATTATTAATAAAATAAATTAATAAAATAAAAATAAATTAATAAAATAAATGGAATTCCAAAATTTTTGAATTATTCAATCTAATTATTAAATTGAAATTTTATTGGAAATGAAAATACAAAAATTTTTTATAGTTTGAATTTCCCCATTATTGTTTGTTGTTTGTAGCTGGCCGGTCGGTTGGTCATTAAAATAAAATCATTCCCACATGCTCACTCACGGGGATCATTCGGAGCATGAAACTAAAAAAAAATGCATTTCAAAAGAGATAATCGAGATTTTTCCAATCTCGGCTAAACAAACCCATTCTTCTTCATTAATCGGCGTGGATGAACTATATATATATGATACGAATTTTTCCTCTTTTCTTGCCCACGATCAAAAAGTTAGCTCCTTTTCTTTAGTATACCTAATCCCGGTGAATTTTTGAAGTCAAAATCATGGCATGAGCCCAGCTAAAAACTCCAACCTGAACCAACCCCAATCGAATCCATCTAATAGTTAGTCACATGGATCTAGAACCGACCCATTATTTTTCTTGTATTTGTGGAAAAACCGGAGTTTGAAAAACGAAGCTCTTTGGTCAGTTTCATTGTAAACATTGTCAAATAGGCTTTTCTTTGTATACCCACAAAGCACAAAGCCAGTAGTCTTTCTTTCTGTACAATTTTTTTAAACCCAATATATTTCAAGCCAATTGGATACTCCAACCCAATTCCTCATCATTCCAAATTCAAATTCTACCGATCTTGACTTTATACAAGAAGATTGGGATTTGAACTTGGACGAGTTATAAATCCCCCGACTCATCGCCCTTTTTTGCGGAAGAAGAACCCCAACCCATTGTTTGGTCTTACTTTACTAGGTGTTATTCCATTAACAAGTATTTCGAGTCATTTCCTTGCGGACCCATTTCGAGTACTAAAGACCACAATTAGCAATGACTCTTTCAAGATTTCGAGCTCTAAGTTCATAACTCGATTGTTTCTGGGGGGGGGTGCAGGTCGGGTAGTACAGGTCCAAAGCCTCCAATTTGGGTATAGGAACCTATGAGTTCTTATATGCTATTTATATGTAAGGGTTCTCAACGCATTGAATCAAAATCTATTAAGTATAAGTCTAGGACAACGAGAAAGAGTAGAATTGGTCAATGCATTGCATTTTGTTTCCGTATCCAATCAATAAAAAATAAAAGCAATAATCCTCTACCCGTATCTTAATAAAAAGAATCTACCAGTACCAATAGAATAGAACTTAAATATCGAAATGGAAACCCGATACATTCGAATTCTGCTACATCTGACTACTGACTCTATTCTAAATCACTCCAAAAAAAGAGAAAAAACTAAGACAGACCTCTTCTTTGTTCTTTTATTTTATTATATTCATATTTCTTTATTATATTCATATTTCTAATGAAACATACATATTTATAATGAAATTATTAGGATATTAAGAAATATAAAATAAATAAAATTTTTTGATTTTCTT